TAATTCAAAACCTTCCGGTAAAATAAGAACAGCCCCTACATTCAAACCCCCCTTTTTACCATTAGCAAGAACTTGTTTGAGTTGCATATCATAAGGAATTCGAACAACCGCTTCAAATACAGTATCAGGAAGTACCGCTTGCGGTACCTCAATATCCACGGGCTTGTTAGCTAAATGACAATTGGCACATACAATACGCCCCGTCGCTTCTCGTGGATTTTCATAACCCTGCTGTGCAAAAATGGGATATGCATTTGAAATGGCCGTCTGAGTTATGATATATATCACGAGCGATACGGAAATATATCGAGTAATCTGTTCCTTTATCCAAGAAAAAGTATTTCTAGTTTCCATGGTTCAAACGTTGATACCAAAATTTCTACAATAGGTGGGGTAAGTCACTAATATAGTTCCCTATCCACGATTCTGTTAGTTACTGGAATAATATAGGTGAAGATTGGTAAAAATAGAAAGCATAAATTTTCAACGCTTTGTTTATGTACAACTACAAAGTTGCAAACCTTCGAATTGGATTAGATTAATATGAGTGGATCCGTTATCAGTCATTCATTGAATGATAAATAACTACAAGTGACGGAGATACGCGAGTTAAATAACGGAAAATCCAATATTTAAAAACTGTATCAAGAATGACTGGAAAAGTGGAAACAAGACCCGATATGATTTGATCATTCTGAACAAATCCAAAATCTTTGTAGACAGAGCCAATCAGTAATTCCCAACCGTGGGGTGAATGGAATCCGATACATAAATCGGTTACTAAAAGAATACAAAAAGCTTTGACTGTGTCGCTTAGGTTATATAGGAATTCCTGGGCCCAAGAGTTAAGAATAACAAGTTCTTCGTTACCCAAAATAGAATAACCACTGAGAATAACAAAACAGATTATGTTTATTGAGAAGTGAAAAATCGTATGGATACGATCTTCGTTGTGTATCTTGATTAATTGGATAGTTTCTTTTTGTATTCCTAGAGGTATAGGAAGCTTGTGTAGACGTGTCTCCGAGTATTCTTCGATCATTTCGTCCAAGACGAAGAGTTCCTCTAATTCTATGAATTTTTCTAGAATACCCCTTTCTTGAATATCATTCAAAAAAATTTCGGATTGCCCGGCATTCCACGAATTAGTAACCCAAGATTCCAGACTTTTTTTAAATGAGAGAGAAAGCCACCAAGGAAAAAATACTATAGATACAAGAGGAGTGGATGCTTTCTTTTTTGCCATTTTTTCATCTGTGAATTGGTAATCAACCCACTTCATTCGTCGACTCTATGTGATCGAATCCTTCTTTCACGCATGAGTTCTATACAAGGTATGGAACCTATTAATTTAATCTATTTTATTTGTGATTTTTATATTAGTCTTTTAATCTCGAAAGACTAGAGAAATCGACTAAAAATCAATCCATTTCCAATGAAGAAATACTAAAAAAATAAAGTTTCCCGATATCTCAATTGGGCAAATTCGAAACAACTGTCTCCTTTCAATGAATGACTCAAAGAAACGCTTTACCTTTTTGGTTATTAAGGAACACAAAAGAAAGGAGAAAATAAAACGTCGAGTGACAAAAATAAAGAATTTCGTTTTGTAATTGTTCCGCCCGCTTTGGCTCGAAATGACCCTTCTGATGAAACTTCACTTAGGTTATAGGTTATGTTATAGAAAAAAAAGAGGATTCTTGCATTTTTTCCACAAAACACCCATTTCCCATTTTTTTTTTCAAAATACTTCAATCGGTACACGCAAGAAATAGGCCAATTCAGCAGCTTTTTGTTCAATTTCTCGTGGAGTCAAATTCTCATCAGTACGAGTTAAGGGAATGGCCCCCTGGCCCCGGATGTCCATATAAAGGACACGACGGGCATAAATACCCTCTTGAACTTCTATTCTAATGGACTGAATATCTTTTATAAGGAATCGGAGGAATATGCGACGATTTTTTCCAGGAAATCCCCACCGAAAAATGCACACTATGCCTTTCTTTCTATCGAATCGATCATAACCGCTGCCTACATTCCAGGAAATTGTGCACCACAAATAGGAACTAATAAAGAGACCCGCGATCCCGTAGAAAGACATCACGATACCTTGTGGAAAAAAAATGATTTGCTGAGACGGAAAAAAAGATATTAAATTTCTACCAAGATAACTGGAAGTTCCAACCAATAAGAATCCTAATGAACCTAAAAAAAGGATAAAGGCCCAGCAGAAATTACTTATTTTTCGAGACTCCATTATAAGTTCTATCCATATATGTTCTGATCGCCAATTCATACTTGATCCGATTTTATTTTATTGGAATTGAGAGAAACCCTCAAATTAATTTGACTTTACCTTTTTTGTTTTGTTTCCGAAGTAACTCTCATCAACTAGCACTAGTTTGATGTGAACCTTTAGGAGTAATTCATCAAATTACTTAGATCTAATCTAAACTAAAAAAATAACATACCCTTCATATGATCCCGCTATACATATAGATCCGAGGACTTTTTATTTCAGCCATCCAGCGATCCTGGTCGATTTGAAAACGGCTAGAATTCATTTACCCATATATTATTATGTTTCTGCAGGTATAAGAGTCCTTTACTTTATGCCTTTATGTTTGGCAGAAATCACATCTTATATCATATTTCGCTAAATAGATATCTGTGTTAGTTATGATGTAAGTCTAAGTTTTTGAAAAAAAAAATGGAACAGATGGGGTCCATCAGGTCTAAACAATCTTGTTTTCTTGAACATGAAGAGATAAAGAAGCCATTGCAATTGCCGGAAAAACTAGGCCTACTAAAGGCACAAAAAAAGTGGGAAGGTTCATAGAATGGGGTACCTCGATTTATTGTTCGTACCTGTTATTATTATTTATAAATAAAGATATCTTATAATAATTATAATTAATACTTTTGATTATTATTTAACTATAACTATAGTCAATCCTTAGTATAGATCTAAGTATCTATATATCTATATCTAAGTGAGGATATAGAAGAAAACGTAGAGCTAAATAAATCAACCTATTCATCTTTGTACATAGGTCGCCAAACAAAATTCCTATTTCCTTTAATTTTAATTCCGAATAAACTAACTACTCCTTTGCTACAAATAATTGAACTTAGCCCTCTATTTAGTTTTGATTTGCATTTTTAGTCAAAGGAAAGAAAGCGTGGAGCTTTAATAACTCAGTCAGAACACTTTTTAAAAACTTACGTGGTACGATTAGGTCGAATAATCCCTTCTCGAATAAAGGTTCAGTCTCTTGCGAACCTTCGGGTACTTCTATATTCAATGTTTGTTCAATTACTCTTTTACCCGCAAACGCAATGTAAGCATTGGGTTCGGCAATAATGATATCACCCAACATACCAAAACTAGCCGTCACCCCACCAGTAGTAGGAGATGCAAGGATTGATATATAAAATAACTTTTTATTTAATTGATACTCATGTAAAGCAGACGATATTTTAGCCATTTGCATCAAGCTCACACTTCCTTCTTGCATGCGCGCCCCCCCGGAAGCACACACTATAATAAGGGGTAGAAAATGATTGGTAGCGTATTCAATTAAACGGGTGATTTTTTCCCCGACTACGGATCCCATACTGCCCCCCATAAACTCAAAATCCATAAACCCAACTGCTACGGGAATGCCATTTAGTTCGCCTATGCCTGTTTGAATAGCCTCGGGTAATCCCGTCGTTGCTTGATAAGCATCAAGACGATCTTTATAAGGTGGTTCGTCCTGAAATTCAATGGGATCTAGAGAGACCATGTCTTCGTCCATAGGATCCCAAGTATCCGGATCGATCGAAAGCTCTATTCTATCTGAACTATTCATTTTCAAATGCCATTCACAGTGTTCACAAATATTCAGTTTTGATATAAAAAATCTCTTATAATTTAATCCATAACAATTATCACATTGAACCCACAAATGCCTAAATTTGCTAGCTGGGTGAAGTTCATAGTTATCATCAGTTTCATCGTTATCATTAGAACTATCTTCTGTATCATTAGAACTATCTTCTGTATAATTAGAACTAACTTCTCTATCATTAGAACTATCTTCTAGAGTTAAATCACTATCTTTCGCATCGATATCATTAAAACTATCTTCGATATCATTAAAACTATCTTCTAGAGTTAAATCACTATCTTTCGCATCGATATCATTAGAATTATCTTCTGTATGATTAGAACTAACTTCTCTATCATTAGAACTATCTTCTAGAGTTAAATCACTATCTTTCGCATCGATATCATTAAAACTATCTTCGATATCATTAAAACTATCTTCTAGAGTTAAATCACTATCTTTCGCATCGATATCATTAGAACTATCTTCGATATCATTAAAACTATCTTCTAGAGTTAAATCACTATCTTTCGCATCGATATCATTAGAACTATCTTCGATATCATTAAAACTATCTTCTAGAATTAAATCACTATCTTGCGCCTCGATATCATTAAAACTATCTTCGATATCATTAAAACTATCTTCTAGAATTAAATCACTTTCTTGCGCGTGGGTTCGTATACCCGCCGAACCCTCCGTTTCACCATCCGAACCCTCTGTTTCACCATCCCAACCCTCTGTTTCGCCATCGCAACCCTCTATTTCTCCATCCCAACCCTCAATTTCGACATCCGAACCCTCCGTTTCTCCATCCCAACCCTCAATTTCTCCATCCCAACCCTCAATTTCGACATCCGAACCCTCCGTTTCTCCATCCCAACCCTCAATTTCTCCATCCCAACCCTCAATTTCTCCATCCCAACCCTCTGTTTCGCCATCCGAACCCTCTGTTTCGCCATCCCAACCCTCTGTTTCGCCATTATTTCGACTTTCACCACAAATGTGCCTATAAATGTAACTATCACTGCAATTATCGATATCACCTACCATGGAAGTAGCGATACGGATTTCAGACTGAAGATAACTCTCAACGCAACTATTAATATAATTATTCCAACTATATTG